GTTCAGTAATCCTCCCCAAAAAGAGTGTTTCCATCTATTTTGTATCGTTTCGGCGGCATGGCCGAGTGGTAAGGCGGGGGACTGCAAATCCTTTTTCCCCAGTTCAAATCCGGGTGTCGCCTGATCTCGGAAGCCCTTATCTTCCTTATCCTGTTGATATAACTCGTTTGATTGCGGAGCCAAACCAAAGAAAGGACTATCGATACTTTCTCTTTAGAATCTGGAGATTCCATGAAGGACTGTAAATTGTTTCTTCAAAAATAAAATCAATAGTCATATTCCCTTGTGAGATTCAGAACTACGAAAGTAAGGGACCGGAAATCTTGGGATCCAAAGCTTGCTAAAGGACTGTAAATCCTTCCTAATTACCTTACCTCACCACTCTAGTTTATACTGACTTAGTCGTGAATTATATTGGATGGGCCGATGGGGAATCCAATTACGAGTTGTGGGAAGGGCTGAAGATATTTTGTATGCGGACTCGCGATAGGATCTGAGTGCTCGGTCATTCATCCAATCAATATTGGATGGGTGATTGGCTCTTAAAATCAAAATAGAAAAAACGAAAAAAAAAAAATTCTGTTTGGTAACCCCCACCAAGAATAGAATAGCGTGTCTCTCAATTGTTTCAATTGTTTCACAGAAACAGAGACAGTAAGGCTTAGATCAAATGGGAGGTAGGAATATGTGATAGATAGTTATCTATCTTGACTTTCATTCTTAGAACTTATGAAAGTCAACAAAACAAAGAATGGGTCTTAATATTTCTACATGTTCTATTAATAGCATCCCCTTCCAATGGGATAACTGCATATCTTGCTTGTACTTAATGCTTTCCGATTCCACCAGAAGAAATCATATAGGAACTTGTTAGAGTGGATCCATTGGATTGGATCCTCAATAGACTTAAGTTAAGTCAGAATCCCATTTTGACTCTGCACCATTGATTCCACTATTATATTATTAGCGATCAATAATGGAATAATTCCTTCATATTCATAGAGATAGGGGACATGATTCACATGGATATAGTAAGTCTTGCTTGGGCGGCTTTAATGGTAGTCTTTACATTTTCCCTTTCACTCGTAGTATGGGGAAGAAGTGGACTCTAGGGGTATTACTAATTCATATGAATTAGTAAGTTTAAGTTGAGGAATCCAATTATATCAATTTATATCAATTGTTTAATAGATCGTTCTACGAATCGTTTTAAAATCAAAATATCTCCATTTCCAAATTTAACCGAAATCCAGTAGTAATATTAGTAATATTCAATAATAACCTTTGGATCAAACAAATATTTCAATCATTTTCGATGAACCAGTTCTTACCAGAATTATGGATATTACAATGAGGGGTAATCCCTATTTTATTTCTTTCCCTCTTTACTGTTGAAAGAGGGAGTTGTTCTGCTATTACGTAGATACAATATCTACTTTCGGCTGGAGGCGACATATACATAGTGGTTGTCAAAAGAGGTACTAAGCATAATAAGATCTTGCTTGCGCCGGGTGATCCACATATCGCGCACTTACCGTTTTTTTATACTCCTAGGGATTTTCTTTATGCTTTATCACCTCACCTCGTGTCATGGCTCAAGCGTTAAAAAAAAAAATATTTGACTCTACTCCTTTTCCAAATCCAAATAAGTTACCATAAAACTCCTTGGATCATTGGATCATCTGTTAACGGCTCAACCAATTCAATTATTTCTATTTCTTCGGAAAAAAAAAAAAGGATTCATTGGGCTTCTTTTGTGTATGCCCCTACTATTCTTCCTCCATTGATTGTTTCGATAGATCCCGGGATTCATATTAAAAAGAATCATAAACCTATGAATTAGAGCAGTTGACGTTAGCTTATTTCGGATTGATCGGAATAAATACGCGAATTATGGATTGATCTATATCAATCCCATATCTTCATACACTACAATAGATAGTGTGGTGGAAAGGTTCATATAGTTCTTTCCACCATACTATCTCATCTATTGGATCCATATACTGCTAATTCAATCCAGTCTGCCCATTTCATTTAAGTTCATTTAAGACTTGGAATTGTAATCCCTTTCATTTCTTCAATCATTGATAAAAACTAATAACTCAAGTTTCAGTCAAATTAATCATTTTGACTGACTGTTTTTACGTAAATGATAAGTAAAAAAGCAGTAGGAACTAGAATGAACAGTGCAGTAGCAATAAATGCGAGGATATTTACTTCCATAATCTCATCATTGTTTTTTTGCTTCGGAATAACTAGGGATCTAATCCCATAGAGATAATAAATCTTTCTCCATAATTTGTAAATGCAATGGGATTAATTGCATCTTGATGATACTGAATCGGATCAATATCATGAATAACAATAACAATATCTGCTCTATCAAATCAATTCATCGTCGAGAATTGAATAGTATAACATAGGAAGATCTTTTATCCATACCAAAAAAAATGGGATTCCTGATCCAATCAAGAATCCAATTGAATTTCTCAACTCTTTCGTTTCTATAATCTAACGTCTTCCTTATATCCAATAATCTGAGGTATCATCTGACCGATGTGTTCCATTAGTTACAGACCCAAACAGTCAAATGGAAAAAGGAAGGAATTCAGTTCTAAGCTAAGTTTTTTTGATGATCTAATCTTCTTAGAAAACAGAGAAGTACGATAACTACGGATCCTGGTATAAAAAGATCCAATATTCCGACAAATTCACTATTTTCTTTATTGATTCTGTTCTTTTTTTTTGATGGGACCGCTGCAATAGGAAGAAAAAAAAAGATTATTCATTCTATTCCCTCCTTAGAACTAGAACAGGATAAACGGATCTTTGTTTGATCTTTTATTATTTATATTCTTTTATTATTTATATAATTAGTATCCTCTTCCTTGGATTGGGACGCATACATTGAGAATCCAGTGTGCAATTTGCATGAGATAGATTCTCCCCAATGAAAAATTCAATTAGTAATTGAGGTTACACAGAATCGGACCCAGAAAAAGGGTAGGTCAAGTCTCAAAAGTACTATGTCGGGGTAACTATGTTAAGTAAATTGTGTATGTGTATGTGCTCCCGGTAAACATATGGGTACTCAATTACATTCCATTGATCAGGAACAATCGATCAAAGCCAGACCCATATGGTCTCTCTTGGAATCCTGAATATGGTGATACCTCTGATTGTCCCAACCTACATATGTCTCTCCACCATCAATTGGTACTAGTTGCAGTAATTGCAATTTCTGATTTTCCGATGAGAAATGCGAAACGAAATAAGGATCCTACCGCCGGGAATTAGATCCTCTTCACAGAAAATGGAGAGATGAATTGATTGATTCATCGGATCCTAATCCTAGGTCGGGACTGACGGGGCTCGAACCCGCAGCTTCCGCCTTGACAGGGCGGTGCTCTGACCAATTGAACTACAATCCCGGGGACCAGGGAAATGAGGTGTACAGCCCACATATTCTTATGATTTCATTCGAACCATTTATAATATAATTTATAATATAATAGCTGCGTTGTAACAGAGACACGAATGGTATACTGATATACATATACACATAGAATGGATATGTACTAGAGTGACACGGATTACTATTAATCCTGTGGTTATTGCCAATGAGAAACAATCTTTCAATCAAAAAAAAAAAAGGGACTCTTTCTTTTTTTCTCCTTACTCTTTATTCCTTATACTTATAGATCATGACTCTAGATCATTATCATTAGCAACATCAGAACATGTGGAAACAAATAGAGATATATTCCAAAAGATGGAATCTTTATTCCTCCATATCATGCATTTTTTGAGGGCGAATTGGTTCTATCATCCTAATGGATTGGCGAATTCTTGGGTCGAGCTGGATTTGAACCAGCGTAGACATATCGCCAACGAATTTACAGTCCGTCCCCATTAACCGCTCGGGCATCGACCCAGGGAGAATCCACTCTAGGCTTATTGAGAATCCATGATCAACTTCCTTTCCTACCCCCAGGGGAAGTCGAATCCCCGCTGCCTCCTTGAAAGAGAGATGTCCTGAACCACTAGACGATAGGGGCATACCTGCCCGACCGCCAGCATACTATGCTCATAGTATGAGCAGTTTTGGGGAATTGTCAATATAAACGAAGTATAGGATTCCTTCAGGGGGTGTTTTGTCCGGCAGAAAAAGAGGTAAACCCCGATTCCAATTTTCACTCATTGATTCGCACATTGTTAAGATGAGATATGCCTATCTCTATCTCATGCTAAGTCACGAAATTCAGGAACAATCGAAATCGAATTTTTTTTTGATTGATTCAAAAAGACTGATGTAGAATCTGTCAATCTGGTAAGAGACCGACAAGCAATCGAAGAGATTTCCCTTTTATTTTATGAGAATTCGGGTCAGGGTACGCGTCGAGTTCCTTCATGACATGATTCGATGAAATATCTTGGATCTATGTCGGATTGGTACATGTATCAATCAAGTGAATCTCGTTCTGCTGGGTCAATAAAAGCAATTAGGATCGGTCTTGGAACAATTCACTGCATTAATACTTATCAATTTCAATTAAATAATAAGGAAATACACTAGACTTCCTAGGTCAATCTAATTTCTTGTTCCTGAGTGAGCCCTAATATATGCATACATGTATCTATGTACATATAGTATATACATAGATACATGTGGTAGACTCATAGTGGGCTTGGGCTAATTCATGAATTCAATAAAATAGGCCCTTTTAACTCAGTGGTAGAGTAACGCCATGGTAAGGCGTAAGTCATCGGTTCAAATCTGATAAAGGGCTTTTTTGCACGAAACGCCAGTCTTAGTCTTCATTTTTCGGTGGAGGATAGATATATTGTTGATATTTGTGATAAAAAAAGGTAACCGCCTGACATAATAGAATGAGTTCTAATTATAATGAGTTATAGAGTGAAACATTTGTTCATTATGATGAATGATGATAAGTTGATGATAAGTAGTCGGACTTATTAGATTATGAGGAGGACGTCAC